AACAAAAAAGAAAGAAATGATTTTTGTTTTTTAACAGTTTGGGGGCTAGAAACGGACCTTCCTTTTGGTTCTCCTCGACAACGATCTTCCTTTTTTAAACCTATTTTTAAGGAATTGGAAAGAAAGATTGGAAAATCGAAAAATACCTATTTCTTAGTTCGAAAAACTTTAAGGGGAAAGACGAAATTAGTTTCAAAACAAATAAAAAATTGGGTTATACGAAATTCATTTTTTATAAAAATAAAAAAAAAAATAAGAGTATTTTCAAAATTAAACCCAATCTTATTCTTTAACGTAAGAAAGGTCTATAAATCGAATCAAACAAAAAACAACAAAGATTCTACAAACATCAATGAGATAATTCCTGAATCATTGATTAATCAAATTCAATCTTCAAACCGGACACTGACAGAAAAAAAAAATAAGGATATAACTGCTAGGGCAATCACAATCCGGAATCAAATAGAAAGAATGACAAAAGATAAAAAAAAAAACACAAGAATATATATTAGTGCTAACAAAAGAATTTATAAAGATAAAGGGTTGGAATTTTCAAATTTTTTTTTGGAAATAATAAAACGGAGAAATGTTCGATTAATCCCGAAAATATATTTCTTTATAAATTCTTTTTTGGAAAAAATATACATAAATCCTGTTTTGTCTATCATTAATCGTTCCAAACTCATTAGACAACTTTCTCTCGACCCAATAAACAAATTTATCAAAAAATTCATAAATATTAATGAAGCAGATGAAGAAAGAATTAATAAAAAAAACGAAAATAAAATTAACTTTATTTCAATTATTTCAACTATACAAAAGTCAATTAATACTATTAGGAATCAAATAAATTCACAAAAATGTTGCTACTTATCCTACTTGTCGCAAGCATATGTATTTTACAACTTATCACAAACTCAAGGTATTCATTTGGATAAATTAAGATATGTTTTTAAATATCACGATTACGGAATTCCTTTTTTTGTTAAGAACGAAATCAAAATAAAGGATTCCTTTGAAGGGATAATTCACTTGGAATTAAATCATAATAAATGCTTCAATTATGGAACAAATCACTGGAAAACCTGGGTAAAGAAATTAAAACGATATCATCAATATAATTTCTCTAAGATTCGATGGTCTAGATTACTACCCAAAGGGTTGAGAAATAAAATTTCTCAACACCCTATGGCTCAAAATTGCAAAAGAGGTTCGTATGAAAAAGATGTATTAATCTTGTTCAAAAAAGAAAATCCTGTTGAAGCCTATTTCGTACAGAATAAAAAAGATAATTTAAAAAAAAACTCTCGATATGATCTTTTCTCATATCAATCTAGTAATTCTGAAAATAAAAATAAAAGGGACTTATCTATTTATGGATCAGCTTTTGAAACACAAGTAAATAGAAAACAAGATAGTTATTCCAACTCAAACACGTATAAATACAACTTTTTTGATATACGGGGAAGGAGTCCTATTCCTAATTATATAGGAAAGAGCGATAGAAAATCTATGAAAAAAAAACCCGATAGAAAACATTTTGATTGGAAAACTCTCCATTTTGATCTTAGACAAAAGATCGCTATTGAATACTGGATCAAGATCGATACTAAGAGTAATCAAAATACTAAGATTAAGACTAACAATTATCAAATAACTGATAAAATTGTTAAAAAAACTCTTTTTTATCTCGCACTTCCGAAAAAACTTAAAATCAAGGTACCAAACCCCCAAAAAACCTTTTTTGATTGGACGGGAATGAATGAGGAAATACGAAAGTGTCCCATAGTAACCCTAAACTTTTGGCTCTTCCCAGAATTTTTAATACTTTCTAATCTGTATAAAATGAAACCTTGGGTTATACCAAGTAAAGGGCTTCTTTTACGAAGGAATCTAAATAAAAATGTTTATCGGGAAAATAAAAACATCATTGAGAACAAAAAAGTTGAATGGCTTATACCGTCTAAAAAAAAAAATCTAACAAACCAAAGAGATCTTAGATCAAATGTACAAAAACGGGTGAATCTTGAATCCCGCTCCTTAACAAATCATCAAAAAAATATTGAAGAAGATTATGTAGGATCAAAAGCAGAATTAAAGTTCTTGCTGAAACGTTATTTACTTTTTCAATTGAGATGGGGCGATGCTTTGAATCAACGAATGATCAATAATATCAAAATATATTGTCTACTGCTTAGACTGTTAAATCCAACAAAAATTGTTATATCTTCGATTCAGCGAAGAGAAATGACCTTGGATATACTGCTAATTCAGAAAAGTTTAAATGTTGTAGAATTGATCAAAAAAGGGATATTAGTTATCGAACCCGCCCGTCTGTCTGTAAAAAATGATAGCCAATTTATTCTGTATCAAACTTTATGTATTTCATTGGTTCATAAGAGTAAACATAAAAATAATCAAGGATACCCAGAACAAGCAGATATTGATAAGAATTTTTTTGATTTACTTTCTCCCGAAACTATTTTACCTCATAAATATCGTAGAGAGTTTAGAATAAAAATTAGTTTCAATTCCAAAAATACGAATAAAAATCTAGGATTTTGCACCGCGAACAACTGTAGTCAATTTGTTGACAAACATAAGCATAAAGAGAAGAATGAATTAATTAAAGTGAAATTTTTGACTTGCTCTAATTATCGATTAGAGGATTTAGCTTGTATGAATCGCTATTGGTTTGATACAAATAATGGCAGTCGTTTCAGTATGTTAAGGATATATATGTATTCCGAGTTGAAACGTTGTTGGTAACACCCTTTTCCTATATATATTATATCCTATCCCTATTCGATAAAGAAATTCAAGGTATTGTATATACCACAGTAAAATTACTAACATTATTCTTATTCAGTAGTCAAATCCATATCGTTAAAAAATTGGAAGAGGGAAAATCTTGTATGATCAAAAATGTATTGATTTCGATTAGCTCAAAAGAAGAAAACAGAGGGTCTGTTGAATTTCAAATATTAAGTTTTACCAATAAGATATGGAGGCTTACTTCACATTTAAAATTGCACAAAAAAGATTATTTATCTCAGAGAGGATTGCGAAAAATTCTAGGAAAACGTCAACGGCTGTTGGCTTATTTGTCAAAAAAAAATAGAGTACATTATAAAGAATTAATTGGTCAATTAAATATTCGAGAGACAAAAATTCGTTAATTGAAAAATTCATGTTGTTTTAAGTGCTTATTTTTTTATTCTTTAATTCGAATTTTTTATTTTAAATTTTTATTAATTTCTTTTGACTTTCAGCAATTCATGGAAGAATGAATCAATAAAAAACTTATGACTGGGCCAGATATAAGAAAAGATCTTATGATAGTAAATATGGGTCCTCACCACCCATCAATGCATGGTGTTCTTCGGCTCATCGTTACTCTAGATGGCGAAAATGTTGTTGACTGTGAACCAATATTGGGTTATTTGCATAGAGGGATGGAGAAAATTGCGGAAAATCGAACAATTTTACAATATTTACCTTATGTAACCCGCTGGGATTATTTAGCGACTATGTTCACAGAAGCAATAACGGTAAATGGCCCCGAACAGTTAGGAAATATTCAAGTACCCAAAAGAGCTAGTTATATCCGAGTCATTATGTTGGAGTTGAGTCGTCTAGCTTCACATTTGTTATGGCTCGGGCCCTTTATGGCAGATATTGGCGCACAAACCCCTTTCTTCTATATTTTTCGAGAAAGAGAATTGATTTATGATCTATTCGAAGCTGCTACAGGTATGCGAATGATGCATAATTATTTTCGTATCGGAGGAGTAGCTGCTGATTTACCTTATGGCTGGATAGATAAATGTTTAGATTTTTGTGAGTTTTTTTTAACAGGGGTTAATGAGTATAAAAGACTTATTACGCGTAATCCCGTTTTTTTAGAACGGGTTGAGGGTGTAGGTATTATTGGTGGAAAAGAAGCACTAAATTGGGGTTTATCGGGACCAATGTTACGAGCTTCCGGAATCCAATGGGATCTTCGTAAAGTTGATCGTTATGAATGTTACGACGAATTGGATTGGGAGGTTCAATGGCAAAAGGAGGGGGATTCATTAGCCCGTTATTTAGTACGAATCGGTGAAATGACAGAATCCGTAAAAATTATACAACAGGTTCTGGAAGGACTTCCAGGGGGACCCTATGAGAATTTAGAAATCCGACGTTTTGATAGAGTAAAAGATAGCGACTGGAATGATTTTGAATATCGATTTATTAGTAAAAAGCCTTCTCCAACCTTTGAATTGTCGAAACAAGAACTTTATGTGAGAGTCGAAGCCCCAAAAGGCGAATTGGGAATTTTTCTAATAGGAGATCGGAGTGTTTTTCCTTGGAGATGGAAAATACGCCCGCCGGGTTTTATCAATTTGCAAATCCTTCCTCAGTTAGTTAAAAGAATGAAATTGGCTGATATTATGACGATACTAGGGAGCATAGATATCATTATGGGAGAAATTGATCGTTAAAATGATAATGGATACAACAGAAATACAAGCTATCAACTCTTTTTATAGATTCGACTTCTTACTCAATTTTAAAGGGGTATATAGAATCATATGGCCGCTTGTCCCTATTTTTACTCTTGTATTAGGAATCATAATAGGTGTACTCGTAATTGTTTGGTTAGAAAGAGAAATATCCGCAGGTATACAACAACGTATTGGGCCCGAATACGCGGGCCCCTTAGGAATTCTTCAAGCTCTAGCAGATGGTATAAAACTACTTTTCAAAGAGAACCTTCTTCCATCTAGAGGGTATACTCACTTATTCAGTATCGGACCATCCATCGCAGTTGTAGCAGTTTTACTAAGTTATTCAGTAATTCCTTTTGGCTACCACCTTATTCTAGCCGATCTTAGTATTGGTGTTTTTCTATGGATCGCTATTTCAAGCATTGCTCCCATTGGACTTCTTATGTCGGGATATGGATCAAATAATAAATATTCCTTTTTAGGTGGTCTACGAGCTGCTGCTCAATCAATTAGTTATGAAATACCATTAACTTTGTGTGTACTATCAATATCTCTACGTGTGATTCGGTGAAATCCTTTATTTCACCTACCCTTTCTTTTGAATTCTAATAAGAAAGTCAAGTTAAATAGGTTGATTTTATATTTTTATTTTTCTTTGATCTTTCGGGTTGATGAATAAAAGTTAATAGTTATATGGGTGAAATAAAACGGTTTTGAGTTTTGCAGTAAATAAAGGATTGATTCTCATTTCCTATGTACAAGGATTAAGTAAAAGGAAACATAAGTAGTAGAGACTGTTTAGCCCAAGACCTTACCCCAAGATTGGTTGTTTATTCATCACTTCTTGAAGCGGGTTTAAAAGATCGATTTTTTTATCTATTAGCCTAGGTATATTAAAAAAAATAAATTCAGGTTGAACAAAATTGAGTGGATGGTTAGGAAGACTAAGATACACAAAGGATTAGTAATAAGGATTTTCTAAGTTATCCGCGAGAACATTTGTATACATAAAAGGAATTTGAATTGGGACTTTTAGTTGGTAGAAATGATCAAGAAGTACTACCCATGATTCCGATTCAGAGTATGTTCCTATCCGTCGATTAAAAAAAATAACTAGTACGAACGAAGTAATCTTTTACTTTTTGTAAAATCCCTTTATACAATATACGAGAAAAAGATAAGATCAATTCCAAAGCATTTATTAATTAATATTAAAAAATATAAAAAATATAGCAAACAGAATTCCGTTGATTTAATTCGGGACCTTGTGAGAAGTTTTAACTCTATCCTACAAAATATAAAAATCAATAATAATGAAATGTCCTTATATTTAGCTGTGATCTTTGAGGAGCCGTATGAGATGAAAATCTCATGTACGGTTTTGGAATAGCGATGAAAACAGTGTAATTCTGATCGACTATAATTATCTAACAGTTCAAGTACAGTTGATATAGTTGAAGCACAGTCAAAATATGGTTTTTGGGGGTGGAATCTGTGGCGTCAACCTATAGGATTTATCATTTTTTTGATTTCTGCTCTAGCCGAGTGTGAGAGATTACCTTTTGATTTACCAGAAGCAGAAGAAGAGTTAGTAGCCGGTTATCAAACCGAATATTCCGGCATCAAATTTGGTTTATTTTACCTTGCTTCTTATCTGAATCTACTAGTTTCTTCATTATTTGTAACAATTATTTACTTTGGGGGTTGGAATCTTTGGATTCCCTATCTATTTGTTCCTGACATTTTTTTCATAAATAAACCGGGGAAAGTCTTTGGAACAATAATCAGTATCTTTATTACATTAGGTAAAACTTACTTGTTCTTGTTCATTTCTATTGCCACAAGATGGACTTTACCAAGGCTCAGAATGGACCAACTATTAAATCTTGGTTGGAAATTTCTTTTACCTATTTCTCTAGGTAATTTATTATTAACAACCTCGTTTCACCTTCTTTCGCTCTAAGGTATTAGAGTAGTTTCTATTCACGACTTCTCTCAAACAAGAGAAAGAAACAAGTATTTTTAATTTATACATATTCACAATATGTTCCCTATGTTAACTGAGTTGATGAATTATGGTCAACAAACAATACGAGCGGCTCGGTACGTAGGTCAAGGTTTCACAATTACTCTGTCTCATGTGAATCGTTTACCGATAACTATTCAATACCCTTATGAAAAACTGATCACATCGGAACGTTTCCGGGGCCGCATCCATTTTGAATTTGATAAATGCATTGCTTGTGAAGTATGTGTTCGTGTATGTCCTATTGATCTGCCCGTTGTAGATTGGAAATTCGAAAGTAATATTCGAAAGAAACGGCTGTTTAATTACAGTATTGATTTCGGAATCTGCATATTTTGTGGAAATTGTGTTGAGTATTGTCCAACAAATTGTTTATCAATGACTGAAGAATATGAGCTTTCGACTTATGATCGTCATGAATTGAATCATAATCAAATTGCTTTAGGTCGGTTACCGATATCAGTAATTGATGATTACACAATTCAAACAATTTTGAATTCGCCTCAAATAAAAAATGTATAAACCCTCTGAAAAACTAAGAAAATAATAAGGTTTTGTTTGACCAATCAAGATATTGGCTAAAATCTTCATTTAAAATGATTTTAAAATATACATTTTAAATTCTGGGGGTCTAATTATCTAATTACAATGCTCCAAGAACGCTATCTACATCAAGTCACACCCATTCAACTTTCATTTAGTTTTCATTAAGTTTAATTAAGTTAAGAAGTATCCTAAACATACAAGAAGTGGAGTCTCTTCTTTTTTCTTTTTCCTGGTCAGGTCAATAAAGTCATGAAATACTTTTATTTCTATCTTTTTAAATTAAATGGATTTACCTGAACCAATACCAGATTTTATTTTAGTCTTTCTGGGATCAAGTCTGATCTTAGGGGGTTTAGGGGTCGTATTACTTCCCAATCCAATTTTTTCTGCTTTTTCGTTGGGGTTGGTTCTGGTTTGTATATCCTTAGTCTATATTCTACTGAGTTCTTACTTTGTAGCTGCTGCGCAGCTACTGATTTACGTAGGGGCTATAAATATTTTAATCATTTTTGCTGTGATGTTCATGAATGGTTCAGAATATTCCAACTATTTTAATCCTTGGACAGTTGGGGATGGAATTACTTTGATGGTTTCTACAAGTCTTTTTATTTCGCTAATTACTACTATTCCAGATACGTCATGGTACGGAATTTTTTGGCCTACAAGATCAAACCAGATTGTGGAGCAAGATTTGATAATTAATAGTCAACAAATTGGAATTCATTTATCAAGAGATTTTTTTCTTCCATTTGAACTTATTTCAATACTTCTTTTAGTTGCTTTAATAGGCGCAATTGCTGTAGCTCGACAATAACAATAATAAAATCATCAATGAAAAAATTTCATATTTGTTATATGTCATTCAATCGAATCGGTTGAATTCTTATTTCGGTTAAAAATCATGAGATTTAGAAGGAATTATTTAACAATGCTAGAACATGTACTTGTTTTGAGTGCCTATTTATTTTGTATAGGCATCTATGGGTTGATCACAAGTCGAAATATGGTTAGGGCCCTTATGTGTCTTGAACTTATACTGAATGCAGTTAATATGAATTTTGTAACATTTTCTGATTTTTTTGATAATCGTCAATTAAAGGGAGAAATCTTATCAATTTTTGTTATAGCTATTGCAGCCGCTGAAGCAGCTATTGGACCGGCTATTGTTTCAGCAATTTTTCGTAATCGAAAATCAACTCGTATTAATGAATCCAATTTATTGAGTAAATAGTATTTATTATATAAATTTGAATATTCTAAATATTCAATATTAATAAATAAAAAATAAATAAAGAAATTAAAATTCGTAGAGTTGCTACATTAAGGTATGATCTTGGTTAAAAAAATAGACTAAATCAAAGTATTTTGGCCTTGTCTACTAAAGCAATCCAGAAATAGATTGATTAGAAAAATTCTGATAACTTGTTGATTCGTCTGGTATCTAAATATATGGTTTGTTTCTAAGATTACCAGATCGAAATCTTATAACGTTCAAAAATGTATAGATCCAATGTCACATTCAGTAAAGATTTATGATACATGTATAGGATGTACTCAATGTGTCCGAGCTTGCCCAACTGATGTATTAGAAATGATACCTTGGGACGGATGTAAAGCAAAACAAATCGCTTCTGCTCCAAGAACAGAAGACTGCGTTGGTTGTAAAAGATGTGAATCCGCCTGTCCAACGGATTTCTTGAGTGTTCGAGTTTATTTATGGCATGAAACAACTCGCAGTATGGGGCTAACTTATTAATACGCTCTAGAAAACTAGACTTGAACCCATAACCCATTTTATTTTCTTTTTTTTTTTACCGACAAAATTTGTGCTCATAATATTCTTATGAGCACGGGTTTTCTGGTCCAAGTATATCTTGTCTTTACCACGAATTTTTTTCCTTGGTTAACGCTAATTGTAGTTTTTCCAATATCTGCGGGTTCCTTAATTTTCTTTTTTCCACATAAGGGAAATAGGATCATTCGTTGGTATACTATTTGTATATGCATCTTAGAATTCCTTTTAATAGCCTATATATTTTGTTATCATTTCCAACCAGATGATCCATTAGTACAATTAGTGGAGGATTATAAATGGGTCCGTTTTTTTGATTTCCATTGGAGATTAGGAATAGATGGACTTTCTATAGGACCCATTTTACTAACAGGATTCATCACCACTTTAGCTACTTTATCGGCTTGGCCGGTTACTAGGGACTCTCGATTATTTCATTTCCTGATGTTAGCAATGTACAGCGGGCAAATAGGATCATTTTCTTCTCGAGACCTTTTACTTTTTTTCATCATGTGGGAGTTAGAATTAATTCCGGTTTATCTACTTCTATCCATGTGGGGAGGAAAGAAACGTCTGTATTCGGCTACAAAATTTATTTTATACACGTCTGGAGGCTCCGTTTTTCTATTAATGGGAGTTCTGTGTATCGGTTTATATGGTTCTAATGAGCCAACATTAAATTTTGAAACATTGACCAATCAGTCGTATCCTGGGGTCTTAGAAATACTATTCTATATTGGTTTTTTTATTGCTTTTGCTGTCAAATCACCGATTATACCTTTACATACATGGTTACCAGATACCCACGGAGAAGCACATTATAGTACTTGTATGCTCCTAGCTGGAATCTTATTAAAAATGGGAGCATATGGGTTGATTCGTATCAATATGGAATTATTTTCTCACGCCCATTATCTACTTTCCCCTTGGTTAGTAATAGTGGGCACAATCCAAATAATCTATGCGGCTTCAACATCTCTTGGCCAACGGAATTTAAAAAAAAGAGTAGCGTATTCGTCTATATCTCATATGGGCTTTATAATTATAGGAATTGGTTCGATAAGTGATACAGGGCTTAATGGAGCTCTTTTACAAATAATATCTCATGGATTTATTGGTGCTGCACTCTTTTTCTTATCAGGGACGACTTATGATAGAATACGTCTTGTTTATCTTGACGAAATGGGCGCAATGGCTATCCCAATGCCAAGAGTATTCACGATGTTCAGTAGCTTTTCGATGGCTTCGCTTGCATTACCGGGTATGAGTGGCTTTGTTGCCGAATTGGTAGTTTTTTTTGGAATAATTACCAGCCAAAAATATTTTTGGCTGCCAAAAATGCTAATTACTTTTCTAATGGCAATTGGAATCATATTAACTCCTATTTATTCATTATCTCTGTCACGACAGATGTTCTACGGATACAAGTTTTTTAATGCTCAAAACTCTTATTTTTTTGATTCAGGACCACGAGAGTTATTTCTTTCAATTTCTCTCTTTTTACCTGTCCTAAGTATTGGTATGTACCCGGATTTCATTTTTTCACTGTCGGTTGACAGGGTAGAAATTATTCTATCTAATTTTTTTCTAAATGGTTTTCATAACTAAACTTAAAAATACTATGTTAAAAATGATTTAGAAGTATTTTTAAGTAAAGAAAATTGAAAACCACATGGATACGAACCGCATGAATCAATACAATAGTGTATCGATTCATATGGTTCGTGTTGGTTCAGAAAAAAATTTTATATGCAACATACTCTGTTGTAGTCGTAAGATACGTTCGTGAATTTAATTATATGTTAAAGTAAAGGAACCATAACTATGCAACCCTACTCCAAATAGATTGACCCCAAAATAGCATATCCAAATTATAAGAAAGCCTATAGACGCTACAATTGCCGAATTTTCTCCTTGCAAGTTTCGATTTGTTCGAGTATGTAAATAAATCGCGAATATGATCCAAGTAATAAATGCCCACGTTTCTTTTGGGTCCCAATTCCAATACGACCCCCATGCTTCATTAGCCCATACTGCTCCCGAAAGAATACCTATGGTTAAAAATAGAAACCCTAAACTAATAACCCGATAACTCCAATAATCCAATTCTTGAATCAATTGTGATCTGTAATAATTCTTGGCGAAAAAAAAAGAATTTTTTTGTATTTTTAAAAGATTATTTCCTTCGCCGATGTATTCAATTTTACCAAAGGTAAATGAATCGTGTAATAAAAAATGACTTTGACAAAAAAGACAGAAAATTGTTATGCTTTTTCGAAATGTAATCACTAGAAGTGCTGCTGATAATAATGATCCACATAAAAGGGACGCATAACCCAATATCATCATCGTTACGTGCATTGTTAACCATTCGGATTGAAGAGCAGGTACTAATATTGAAGATTGGTGTATTTCAGTTAAAAGTCCTGACATCGAAAAGCCTTGAGTAAAAACAGCACTAGAACTCGTTATTATGCTTAAAAAATTGTTCTTTTTTTTGAAATAGAGAATTATATGAATAAGGGAAAAACTCCATGATAGGAAGATTAGTGATTCATATAAATCACTTAGTGGAAAATGACCCGAATAAATCCAACGCGTAACTAATAATCCTGTTATACAGAAAAAACTAATTAGCAAGCCCTTTTCGGACAAATGAGATAATTGTACCACTTCATCTACAAAAAAAAGGGTTGTCAAACGAATTAGAATTACGATTGAAAGAATTGAAAAGGAAATATGTGTTAATATATGTTCTAAGGTTGAAAATATCATACAAAATCTTAAAAAATGCGTTGCTTAAATGCAACTCAAGAGTTGAATTAATTATAGAATCTATTTATTCTTTTTAAAAGTGAAAGGGTGACATGCCGCTACTCGGACTCGAACCGAGATGCTCTAGCACTGCTTCCTAAGAGCAGCGTGTCTACCAATTTCACCATAGCGGCTTGTGTTCAACTTATAATAACTAATGAATAAACAATCGTCGAGAATTTAGCAGTCCATTAAGAGTAATTTTTTTAGTTTCTTTTAGGGATTTTAACGTTCGTTAGTTTAGGGACTTAGGGGTTTTCGTGGGTTTTCGGCTACTCTAGAATTGTATTGTAACTAGATAATTCGAACCTAAAATCTCAAGTAAGAGTCAATCAAGGGATATAACTAAAAATGGTTTTGTTTTACTTTTTCAATTTTAATGAACCTTTTTTTCTTTTTTTTTTATTTCAGGAAAGAAATGAAACAAAACTAAATATCTTAAGACCCCTATAGTCTATAGATAAAAAAAGAGAGATAAAACGAAAAATTATCGTATTTTTTCTAGTAAATGTAACAAAAAGTGTGTTGATGGAGAAACTAAGCTTCCCCTCCGGGGAAATAAAAAAATTCACGCAAAAAAAATATTTTATTGTGTTCATTCGTTTGTTAGCAACAAATACTTTTTTTGATAAAAAATTATTTGTATTTACTAAATTCAGTAAAAGTAAAAGGGTGTTAGTTCTTTTTTTACTGAATTTAGTAAATAATCTAAAAGTCTAAAAGTAACGACTAGAAAATAAAAGATAAAAGAGTAAGCTGAGTTTCATTTTATATTTCCTCTAAAATTATCCTATAAAATATAATTAAAATTTCCACTATCTCTATCTAGTGAGTTGAGTCAATTAAAGAATAAATGAGTCAATTTTTGAATGCATTCAGACAATTGCAATTTTATTACTTATTTATTTTTTGTTTGCTGCACAAAAAAACTTTTTGAATTTCCAGTCAAAAGAGATTTACCTAATGAAAAAGCTTTTAAAGCGGCCCAATATCCCTTTCTTTTCCAAAAATTTTTACGAATATTTTTTTTTGATGTAGAAATACGCTTTTTTGGAACTGCCATTTAAAAAAAATTCCTTATTGTTCTAGTTGAATGTGAAAGACATGTATTGTTCAAAAGAAGTCCTTCCTTCCTATTATATTCATATATTCATTCGATTTATTTGCTAATTTATATTATCTTCAAAAAAAAAAAAAAAGAAATATAATAAATGTATAAGGTTTAATTTTTTTAACTTTTTATATTTCCTAGAATCGACTTAAAATTTTTTTTATTAATTCGTATGCTTATTTCTTAGTTTCCTAAGATTTGACCGATTGTAATTTCTTGAGTTGAATATTTGAAGTATTTAGAAGAAAATTAGAAAAAGAAATAAATAATAAGAAAAATGATATATTTCGGTAGTTTTACTTAGTGCATATCTTCCCTTTTAGTTATTCCTCTCAAAGAGGTAAGATCTGGTGAATCGGAAACAATAAAAATCAATTAGGAAACTAAGAATTAAAAAAAACTTTTTATGCAACAGACATATCAATATGGGTGGATTATACCTTTCATTCCACTTCCAGTTCCTATATTCCTAGGGTTAGGTCTTCTTCTTTTTCCAACAACAACAATCAGACTTCGTCGTATGTGGTCTTTTCAGAGTGTTTTATTGTTAAGTATAATCTTGGTTTTTTCAACCAACTTGTCTAATCAGCAAATAAATAGCAATTCTATTTATCAATATGTATGGTCTTGGCTCATTACTAACGATTTTTCTTTAGAATTGGGTTATTTGCTAGACCCACTTACTTCTATTATGTCAATATTAATCACTACCGTTGGAATTACAGTTCTTTTTTATAGTGATAATTATATGGCTCATGATCAATCTTATTTGAAATTTTTCACTTATATTAATTTTTTTAGTACTTCAATGTTAGGATTAGTTACTAGTTCTAATTTGATACAAATTTATATTTTTTGGGAATTGGTTGGGATGTCTTCTTATCTCTTAATTGGTTTTTGGTCCGCACGACCTCTTGCGGCAAATGCTTGTCAAAAATCTTTTGTAACTAATCGGGTAGGAGATTTTGGTTTATTATTAGGAATTTTAGGGTTTTATTGGATAACGGGTAGTTTTGGATTTGAGGATTTATTCGAAATAGTGAATAACTTGATTTATACTAATGAAGTAAATCCTTTATTTCTTACTTTGTGTGCTGTTCTATTATTTGCCGGTTCCGTTGCTAAATCTGCACAGTTTCCCCTTCATGTCTGGTTGCCTGATGCTATGGAGGGGCCCACTCCCATTTCTGCTCTTATACACGCTGCCACTATGGTAGCAGCGGGAATTTTTCTTGTAGCTCGGCTTCTTCCTCTTTTCATAGTTATACCCCCCATAATGAATTTAATCTCGTTGATAGCAATAATAACAGTCTTATTAGGAGCTACTTTAGCTCTTGCTCAAAAAGACATTAAGAGAGGTTTAGCATATTCCACAATGTCCCAATTGGGTTATATGATGTTAGCTCTCGGTATGGGATCTTATCGAAATGCTTTATTCCATTTGATAACTCATGCCTATTCAAAAGCATTATTATTTTTAGGATCAGGATCCATTATTCATTCAATGGAAAGGCTTGTTGGCTATTCACCCTACAAAAGTCAAAATATGGTTCTTATGGGAGGGTTAGGAAAATATATACCCATTACAAAAATGTCTTTTTTTTTAGGTACACTTTCTCTTTCTGGTATTCCACCTTTAGCCTGCTTTTGGTCTAAAGATGAAATTCTTAATGATAGTTGGTTGTATTCAGCTACTTTTGCACTAATAGCTTGGTCCACTGCGGGATTAACCGCATTTTATATGTTTCGGATCTATTTCCTTACTTTTGAGGGACATTTAAATGTTCATTTTCAAAATTATAGTGGTAAACAAAAAATCTCCTTCTATTCAATATCTTTGTGGGGGACGGGAGTTTCAAAAAGAATTAGCCAGAATTCTTGTTTATTAATTAGTCAAAGTTCCTCAAAAAAGACATATCGGGTTGATTCTAATTTTAGAAATAGGATACAACCCTTTGTTACTAGTACAAGGACTCCTTTTGACAATAAAAAACCTTACCTTTATCCTTGTGAATCTGACAGTACTATCTTATTCCCTCTACTTGTATTGGGCCTATTTACTTTGTTCATTGGATTTATAGGAATTCCTGTCAATCAAGAAAAAGGGAGGGTCTATTCGGATATATTATCTAAATGGTTAGCTCCATCTATAAACCTTTTACATCAAAAATCAAAGAATTACGCAGAATGGTATGAGTTTGTGAAAGATGCAATTTTT